AAAAATAAAGGGAATGCTTGGATAATTGGTTTATATAAATCCTTCCTGGTTGAGACCAAACATAAGAATGACATTGCCATAAATTGACAAGATAATATTTCCACTTATTCATCAGAAGAGGGGTATCTTTCGAAGCCAGAATTGATTTTCCTTGATATCTAACATAATGCATAAAAGGATCCTTGAAGAACCATAAGATGGCGACCGTAAAATCATTTTCTACCGGATATTTTATCTTTTCATAGAAATGAATTTGCTCAAAAAAGATCCCATAAGAGGTTAATCGTAAATGAGAAGATTGATTACGAAGAAAAAGGAAGATGGATTCGTATTCACATACATGAGAATTATATAGGAGCAAGAATAATCGCGGATTACTTTTTGAAAAAAAAGATTTATTTGGAGTAATAAGACTATTCCAATTATAATACTCGTGAAGAAAGAGTCGTAATAAATGCAAAGAAGAGGGGTCTTTCACCCAATAGCGAAGGGTTTGAACCAAGATTTCCAGATGAATGGGGTAGGGTATTAGTACATCTGATACATAATTTAAATGTGGGAATTTGTCCTCTAAAAAAGGAAATAGTGAATGAAGTGATCGTAAATTATAAGATTTTACTATTTCGGTCGCTTCTAAGGAAGATACTGATCTTAGGGAAAACGGAATTTCCACAATGACTGCAAATCCCTCCGATATCATTTGAGAATACAAATTTTTGTTGTACCCCAAAAATTTATTTTGGTTAGAATCATTAGCGGAAATAATCAAATGATTCTGTTGATACATTCGACTAATTAAACGTTTTATAATTAGTAAACTAGATTTATTGTCATAACCTACATTATCCAACAAAATGGATCTATTTAAACCATGATCATGAGCAAGTGCATAAATATACTCCCGAAAGATAAGTGGGTATAGGAAGTCATGTTGCTGATATCCATCTAGTTCTAAATATCCTTGAAATTCTTCCATTTTTAATTAGATTTGAACCAGAAAAGAAATAGGTGATTTATTGGGTTATCAAATGATACATAGTACGATACAGTCAAAACAAGGTATTATAGTACGATAAGAAAAGAATAGATACCTCGGAAACAAGTAAGACTCATCAACAGACTCTCTAACCGCTCTTTTTACATCTAATTGATTTATGTTCATTCTAAGGTAACAAGATGGTTCGAAGTCTTTTATTTTTTCAATCCAATCGCTCTTTTGATTTTGAAAAAAAAAAGTCTTTATCAATATACTGCCTTCTTCTACACATTTATCTTTACCCTATAATGGGTAATAGCTAATAATTAGGACTCATAAGAAATTTTTAATCCACTCATGGGAAAAGTCTTTCCCGCATTAAGCACTAATATATTTTTAACGTCTAATTAGATCGGGCAATCATTCAAAAACTAAGAACAGAAGCTCATTACTTTTTGTTTCCCTATAATTGGAACCGTAGTTAGGGCTCTACCCATTTATTCACTTGACCAAATTCATTTTTTATTTTATTACACGTCAAGAATTCAAATAATTAAAATAAAGGTTTGGACCTATTTGTTAAGAATGAAATATTCTCAGAATTATCCATCGATACGACATGCTGCTTTTTCCATTCATTCCTTTCAGGATCAGTCGTGGTCTTACAAACTCTGCCGATGGTATGGACGAATCTGTTGCTTCATACAAATGTGTAAAAGATGCTAGCCGCACTTAAAAGCCGAGTACTCTACCGTTGAGTTAGCAACCCAAATAAAATAATTAGAATGTGGAGATACAATCGGAATCCCAATAAATTAAAAAATGGAATTGCACAACGCAATCAAAACCAATCAAAACATTAAAATAGCAAAAATTTATTAATTTCTAATTGATTATATTCTGAACATAATAAAAATGAACAGATCCGATGAAAATGCGAAAAATTATCAGATAAAAATAGGGCTTAAGGTAAAATATTTATAGAACGCCCCTTGTCTCTTATGTTATCGATTAATTTATTAGTATATATAGATTTTTATTGATTTTAATCTTAATCAAAAAAGACTTCTTGTATCACATAAAATCCAAGAGACCGTTGTTTGACTGAAATAAAATCTATGGGACGGAGATATAAATGGATCCTTTTATCCACGATCGGATTATATTTATTTGATACACTGTTGTCAATATGAATGTTGAGAAAAGAATACAAAAGAGAAAACAAATTAGAAATACAACTAATAATTCCAATCGATTTTAATAAAAAAAAAACTAAGGGCTTGTGTTGGATTGGCACTACATATATTTATATACAATATTGAGGGAAGAAGAAATTAAGGAAGATTAGGGGGAAAAGTAGAAAAAAATGAGGTTTAGTCAAAAGTAAAATAAACAAGTTTAATTCTTTGTATTTTTTCTTTGTTCTAGAGTTACACCGAAAACCACCTCATGAACAGTAATCTGAAAATTTTATATTTATAAACCCGATACTTCATTTATTATTTATTCACTTGATCTATCTATTTTATTGATATAAATAAAATTGGATAGAAATAAAATAGATGTTTGTCGTTATAAAAGACAACATTCTACTCTACAGTACCAATAATAAATTAAGTATGATATGAATATAACAAAAGAAGAAATAGCAAAGAAATTAAAAGGTTATACAAACCTATATCCAAATCATCCGCATCTTATTTTTTTATATTTCATTCATTTTTTTTTTTTTTATTTTGTTTGTTGATTAAGCCGAAGTTCCGTAAAAACTCCCGCCTTTTTTGAAATATCATGAACTGTTCCTGTAGGTTGAGCGCCTTTTTCAAGGAAATATAGAATAGCAGGAACATTTAAATAGATTTGATTCTTTATCGGATCATAAAAACCCACTTTACGAAGATCTCTTCCCTCTCGTCGGGATCGAACATCAATTGCAACGATTCGATAAATGGCTCATTGGGATAGATGAACAATACCCCCCCCCTAGAAACGTATAAGAAGTTTTATCCTCGTACGGCTCGCGAAAATTCGAAATTATGATGATGTCTATATATAGAATTCAAATATAAAATATATCCATAAAATCATCAAATTAATTAGATTATTGATTTAAGTATTTTTTTTTTTCTTATTTTTCCCCAACCAAAAATTGTATTTGAAATTTGCACCCTCATAACTCAAGTTGAATAATTCTAAAATAACTAAAAAAAAAAAAAAAACCTTTTAGGTATTTCATTTATATTTATTGAGTGGTCTCTAACCCCTTTTTTGTCTGTCTCCTTTAGAATCTATTTTTATTCTTCATTCTGATCTAGTTGTTGAGACAATTGAAAAGGGTATTTACTTGTTCCAGGATCTTTATCTTTGCCTTGAATCATTGGGTTTAGACATTACTTCGGTAATCTTTAAATCGTTTCAAAACGGCAGCAACATACCATTTTTTGGGATTTATTTCTATCAAAGAATCATCCGAATGGTTGATTCCTACACTTGACTTTTGATTTGATCGAAAGAGTTTTACCAATTTCAACAAATTTGACTTTTTTATTTTCTCGAATTGCTTTAGATTTATATCTCGAAAATATATTTACGAAGTTGTTACAATTTATTGATCGATACTAACCTTAGATTCTTGCCCTTGAGAATCAATACTTTCTACTCGAGCTCCATCGTGTACTATATTACATCACAACACTCAAAAAATGAGAGTTACAGTGGAACAGAACAAATGATGTCGAGCCAAGAGCACTTTCATTCCTATATAAAATATAAAAAAATGGTGGATGTAAGAATCCACAGCGGATCATGTCCTTCAAGTCGCACGTTGCTTTCTACCACATCGTTTTAAACGAAGTTTTACCATAACATTCCTTCGGTTTGGAACCAGTATGTAATTGATTCAATTATGGAATCATGAATAATCATCGGTTCGGTCGGTACATAGTAATCTATACTTTTTTTCTATATCAAGAATGGATAATTTATGAAGAAGTCTCGGCAAGAATTCAATCAATTTTACCCCATTGGTTATTCTTTATACTTTAAAATTATTTTTATTGTTTTTTTTTTTTATTATTTATATTATTTAAATAATAATAATTATAACTAACATAACACGAATAAATAAACACGAATAAACAAGTTGTTTTGAATCCCTATCTTCATGATAGGATAAATTCAACAATTTAACACTTCTTCAAATACCAAGAACTCATAAGCAATCATTCAAAAGATTTAATTGATTGAATAATTTACTACCCGATATCATTATTTTCATTTTGCATAAGTTTTTAGAGTAAGGACCATTCGCTTTTTATCATCATTTTTTCATCATAAGAGAGAGATAAATCCATATTGGATTAAACCATCAATGATTAATAAAAAAAGATAGATAAAAAAAAGAATGATGTAAGGAAAGAGTGAAGATTTGGGTTGTTATTTTTTCATATTTCATATTGTAAAATTGTAATATTTTACAAATCACAAATAGATTAAATTTCATATGCGTGTTATTTGAACTAGATTCAATTTGTGAAAAAGATATGATTCAGATTTCATATTAAAACAAAAAGAAACAAGAATCACATTCTATACCAATAAATTCTATACCAATATTATACTCTTAAACGGAAGACTGTTCGAAAAGACAATCTTTATTTTGATATATTTTATTATGATATAGATAGATATTTTATTATCTATTTAATAAAATTAATAAAAAAGAAAATGATCACGGGTCAGGTATGCTCTGGGACGGAAGGATTCGAACCTCCGAATAGCGGGACCAAAACCCGTTGCCTTACCACTTGGCCACGCCCCATTTCTAGTCGACACTAATAAACACTAATATTAGTACTGGTTGTTCGTCAACTCCAGTGTAAATATCTATAAAATAGACTACTAGAATTTTTATACATGCCGACATAGAATTAAACTTAATTTATTGATCATTACATATAATTCAATTAAGATATTGTATGAAAGTATGATTTATTCTATTCTCTTTTGATTTGAGAATTGAAGG